ATCGATATAGAGTATCTTTTCTTTCTACTCGAATCTCCCCCTAAGCCCCTATTTTTTTACTAATAACTGGTGTTGTTGGATTGAATTCAAAATTATAACAGAATAGTTTACGAAATTCAATTCGGAAGAAACTCTTTATTTCTATTTTGATATTCATTTTAACTCTAAATAAAATTGAATATCAAAATTGGAATTGAATTGAATTTTCAGACAAGACTGGATTATCATCCATATATTTATATCTTTCATATCGAAAGAGAAATAAGATAATATGGTATTGAATTAATTTCTATTTATTTAATCTCGTGAATTTCTCTATTTTCTATTTCATTTTGATTTCTAGTTGATAATAATAGATAATAAGATATCTAGAATATATAGAATTTGATTTCTATTCTATTATTTCTATTATTATTATTTCGATTATATAGAATACTCACTTCGATATACTAATTAGTATAGAATACTACTAAGAATTAGTATAAGATATGTTTCTAGTAATAACAGGTCTAAATATTCAATCGAGGTACCCATTCTATGACAACTCTCAATAGCTTACCCTCTATTTTTGTGCCGTTAGTAGGACTAGTATTTCCGGCAATTGCAATGGCGTCTTTATTTCTTCATGTTCAAAAAAACAAGATTTCTTAGATCTTATGGGTTCAAATCTCATCCATTTTTTTTTTCAAGACTTAGATATAGCTAATACAGATGTGCATTTAGTAGAGTATGTTATGGTATAACATAGGGGCATAAATGAAGCAGCTCTTATATATCCGTAAATAGATGCTCGAAATATACAAACAATATAGGGAAATAAGTTTCGAATTATTTCCAAATAGATTGGAATCGAGGCAGATGCCTGAAACGGAAAGTCGATCTATCTATATGTATGTAGATATTTCTAGAAGATCCTAAAAAAGGGATATTCTTTTATTTTATGCCTAACCCATTCGACGAATTACTCCAATTATTCCTAAAGGAAAGGGTTACATGCGAATGGCACTAGTTGATGAGAGTTACTTCGGAAACAAAAAGTTTCTCCATTCCAATAAAAAAAAAAATGTAACTAGATCTAATATGAGTTGGCGATCCGAACATATATGGATAGAACGTATAGTGGGGTCTCGAAAACTAAGTAATTTCTTCTGGGCCTTGATCCTTTTTTTAGGTTCATTAGGATTCGTCTTAGTTGGAACTTCCAGCTATCTCGGTAAGAATTTTATATCTTTAGTTCCATATCAGCAAATCGTTTTTTTTCCACAAGGGATCGTGATGTCCTTCTACGGGATCGCGGGTCTATTTATTAGTTCCTATTTGTGGTGTACAATTTCGTGGAATGTGGGGAGTGGCTATGATCGATTCGATCTAAAAAAAGGAATAGTGTGTATTTTTCGTTGGGGATTTCCTGGGAAAAAGCGTCGCATCTTCCTACGATTCCGTATGAAGGATATTCAGTCGATCAGAATAGAAGTTAAAGAGGGCATTTATCCTCGTCGTATCCTTTATATGGAAATCAAAGGACAGGGAGCCATTCCATTGACGCGTACTGATGAGAATTTGACCCTGGGTGAAATTGAGCAAAAAGCTGCCAAATTGGCCTATTTTTTGCGCGTACCAATTGAAGTATTTTGAAATGAAATAGCAAATCAAAATATTTCTATAAATAATAAATAAAAAAAGAACAAGGGGAGTTCTTTTAAGTCGAAATCGGAATACTATTCCTTGAAATGTTTGTTTTTTTTTAGTTTCGCTTTAGCATTCATCGAGAACGCGGAGCAGTTTCAAATTGGATCAATTAGATTATTTGTAAACAAGATTTTGATTATTTCTTCATTTAAAGTCGACTCTTTCTTATTCTATATTCTTTCTAGATTCATAATCAATGAATGGGAAATAAAAAAAAAGGAATAGATTCCGGGGTTCGATGCCTTAGAATAGAACTTATGTTTGATAAAAATAGTAGATCGCAGCGCATAGATTCGAAGAATGAGGCGAGTTCATTAGCAATTCAAAGATGAAAAATGGAAAAAAAGAAAGCATTTCTCCCTTTTCTTTCTGTTATATCTATAGTATTTTTGCCTTGGTGGGTTTCTCTTTCATTTAAGAAAAGTGTTGAATCTTGGGTTACTGATTGGTGGAATACTACACAATCCGAAACTTTTTTGACTGATATTCAAGAAAAGAGTATTATAGAAAAATTCATCGAATTAGAAGAACTCTTCCTATTGGAAGAAATAATAAAAGAATACTCGGAAATAGGGTTGCAAAGGGCTCATATAGGAATCCATAAAGAAACGATCCAATTGATAAAGATAAACAATGAGGATCGTATCCATATGATTTTGCACTTCTCGACAAATATAATCTGTTTCATTATTTTTAGTGCTTATTCAATTCTAGGTAATAAAGAACTTCTTATTCTTAACTCTTGGGTTCAAGAATTTCTATATAATTTAAGTGACACAATAAAAGCTTTTTCTATTCTTTTATTAACTGATTTATGTATCGGATTCCATTCGCCCCATGGTTGGGAACTAATGATTGGCTATGTCTACAAAGATTTTGGATTTGTTCATAATGAGAAAATTATATCTGGCCTTGTTTCTACTTTTCCAGTCATTATAGACACAATTTTTAAATATTGGATCTTCCATTATTTAAATCGTCTATCTCCATCACTTGTAGTGATTTATCATTCAATGAATGACTGATCCAATTCGAATATTTCTTACTTTGCACATAAGCAAAGCATTTTAAGACGTACCCACTCCTTCGAACCTACGGAGATTTCCCCTCGAATATTTTATATTCGCGTAAAAGAATTTACGTAAATAGCAGACTTGTGGATAGGGAACTATCCGAGTGACCTACCTCATTTTATTGTAGAAATTTTTGAGATCAATGATTGGACTATGCAAATTCAAAATAACCTTTTTTTTTCTTGGATCACGATAAAGAAAGAAATTATTCGATCTATTTCCGTATCGTTTATGATATATATCATCACTCAAGCATCTATCTCAAATGCGTATCCCATTTTTGCTCAGCAGGGTTATGAAAATCCGCGCGAAGCAACCGGGCGTATTGTATGTGCCAATTGCCATTTAGCTAATAAGCCCGTGGATATTGAGATTCCGCAAACAGTACTTCCTGATACTGTATTTGAAGCAGTTGTTCGAATTCCTTATGATACGCAAGTGAAACAAGTTCTTGCTAATGGAAAAAGGGGGGGGTTGAATGTAGGTGCTGTTCTTATTTTACCTGAAGGATTTGAATTAGCACCCTCGGATCGTATTTCACCCGAGATGAAAGAAAAGATAGGCAATCTTTCTTTTCAGAGCTATCGACCCACTAAAAAAAATATTCTTGTTATAGGTCCTATTCTTGGTCAGAAATATAGTAAAATAACTTTTCCTATTCTTTCCCCGGATCCCGCTAATAATAAAGATGTTCACTTCTTAAAATATCCCATATATGTGGGGGGGAACAGAGGAAGGGGTCAAATTTATCCCGACGGGAACAAGAGTAACAATACGGTTTATAACGCTACAGCGGCTGGTAGAGTAAGTAAAATCATACGAAAAGAAACGGGGGGATACGAAATAACTATAGCGGATACGTTAGATGGGCGTCAAGTGGTTGATATTATTCCACCAGGGCCAGAGCTTCTCGTTTCAGAGGGCGAATCTATCAAACTTGATCAGCCATTAACGAGTAATCCTAATGTGGGTGGATTTGGTCAAGGGGATGCTGAAATAGTACTTCAAGATCCATTACGTGTCCAAGGTCTTTTGTTCTTCCTGGCATCGGTTATTTTAGCACAAATCTTTTTGGTTCTAAAGAAGAAACAGTTTGAGAAGGTTCAATTATCCGAAATGAATTTTTAGATTTGCAAATTTATAAATCTCAACTTCGGAAAGGAAAAGGAATCCAATTCTTATTGGTGTTCTGCATGATCAAAAATTATGAACCCATTTTTGCTTGTTTCGAAGTCATTGGGAGTTACTTATACTCTATTCCTATTCATAGTAAGAATATTATAAAGAAAGTAAGAATATTATAAAGAAATTTTTTTGACTTTATCTCTTATTTTTTTTTCAATCAAAATTGAACCGAGTGACTCTCTTACTCTTATCAGAGAATGTCTTAATAGTTTTCTATTCTAATAAAAGAGAAAATTTCATCGAATACAGAATACTAAACTTCAGATAATAAGTAAGTGCAGAATAGAAAGTGTTTATTTTCTTAGTTTATTCTTGTTGTCGTCACAAGAAAGAAATTTTGCACATTTCTTGTGACGACAACAAGAATAGTTTTTGATCCCGTTCGTCTAAGATAACTATTCTTAATCTTATTTTCTATTTTTTGATTTTTTTACGGATTTCTCAGAACCTTTTTGTTTCTTCTATTTCTATATTTAATTAAAATATAGATTAGAGTAGTGAGCAATCAAAAAATAGAAAAGAGAGCGCAATCTTTGGAGAAAATAGAACTTAATGGAGGTTTATTAGAATTGAATAATATCTGTACTCGTCAAATAGATATATTATAATTGGTTCATTTAGGAAAACGAAATCAAGTAATTTCAATCTAACTTTGAAAGATAGATACTATGCTTCAATAATAGATGTTCAAAATCAATGAATGACATTTTTCAAATTGAAATAAAAATAATATATTCTATTATGAAAGCTTAAGAACTCAAGGGATCCCTTGAGTTCTTAAGCTTTCATGTCTCCAACTCAGTTCATCCGATTATTAGATTATTTTAGATTCTTACAGAGATGAGCCCAACCCTGAGTATGAACCATAAAAGAAAATACCTATTAAACCAATCACAAGAATACCAGTTACAGTACCTATTATCCAAAGAGGAATCCTTCCAGTAGTATCGGCCATTTATCTTGCTTCCTCCGCCATTTCATCAAGTTGTCATGCTAGAGACACATACAGTCATAGATAAGTATGAGATGTGATCCTTCCGAATGAGATAAGCA